CAGATAGACGGGTAGGTTCCATAATTAATATTCCCTTTTTCGTTAATTGTGTAAGATTTAAACGCCTTCTCATTATATCCAGATTCATTTCTTTCCTTTGAATATAGGATATAGTAATTTTTCTGACATTTATGAGGCTAACCAGGAGACCATATATCTGGATATTATTCATCATTTTTTGATTCAATTGATTCAAACGTCCAGTCCATCTTAATTGCAAAGGAAAATCTCCTTTAAGGAATACTTTTAGTTTTTCGATCGATTCTAAAAAATATTCTTCAATATTGTTTTGATTCTTTAATTCAAAATATTGTTTTGAATTTGATGGGCTAAAATTTAAAAAATATTCATCCGCCTCTTGTTTTCCTTTGATATTTGGATTTTCACTAAAATTTGGATTGATATTCAAATTAAAAAGAAGTAAGTTGCTTGGGATAAACCAAGGTTTCTCTTTATATTTATGATAAAGTATTAAAAACTCTGGAAATAAAAAAACTTTCGGATTCGATATGAGGTGATTTAAGATTAAGAATTTTTCATTCATTCCCATCCAATCAAAAGACACCCCCATCCAATCAAAAAAGACCTTTTTATAATTGATTTCGGAATTTGATTTAATTGGAAGATAAAAAAGACCATTATTATGAGAATTCTCCCTTATTTGGTCCTTATTAGGTTCAACCTGAATATTTGTATTAAATTTCCAACCCAAATATTTTCTATCTGTATTTTTTTCCATATATATAATATCACTTTTTTCTAGATAATTCTTGATAGGAATATTCTTGAGTATGTTAAAAAAAGTTTCTTTATTTTTGGTGGAATTTTCTTGCTTCTTTATTGTTTCTAATGATGATCTATAAATATCAGACTTATTCTTAGTTTCAGAATTAATATATTTATATGAGAAAAGATCATATCTATAGTTTTTTTGAAAATTATCCTCTTTATTTGGTAATAAATATACTTTCAAATTTTGTTTTTTTTTGTAATCCAATAATGGGTCTTTTTCATAGGAATACCTTTTCTTTAAATCATCATTTTGAGACATATGGCATTGATTTATTTGATTTCGCCATTTTTGTGGGACTAATGTAGACCATGTAATCTGAGATAAATCATATTGATAATGACTTCTTAACCAGTTTTTCCATGGATTCTTTTCATAATTTGAAAGTTTGTTATGTCTTACTTTGGAATCAAATATTCCTTGTCTTCCAAAAAAATCCTTTATTTCATTCTTAAGAAAAAAAGATGGTCCATTATATTGAAGAATAGATCTTAACTTATTGAAGTTAATAACTTGGGTTTGTGATAATTTAAAAAATACATATTTTTGTGACAAGTAAGATAAATCAAAAAAAATATGTGGCTTCTGCTTACTATTTCTAAGATTATCAAAAGCCTTTTTTATAGTCATAGGCGAAATGAAGTCAATTTTATTTTGTTTTTTTTTATTAATTCTTTCTTTATCTTTATTTATTTCATTATTGTCAATGTATTTTTCAAGAATTTTTTTTGTTGATTCGATAAAAAGTTGTAGAGAAATTCTGCGCATATTAATTATACATAAAAAGATATCTACGTATATTTTTTCAATGCAAAATTGAAATATTAATTCAATATTTTTTCTTTTTAATATTTTCCACATTTTTGGGGGTGATTCTCGATTATTCTTTTTATTTTTTTTCATTATTTCTATTTGATTTCTGATTGTGTTTCTTCTATCAATTCTATGTTTAATCTCTTCTTTTGCCTGTGAATAATCTCTAGATTTATTTTGACTAAATGATTCATGAATTATCTGAGTGCTGATTATCGAATCCTTTTCTGTTTGAGTTTCACTTGATTCATATATTTCTCTCGGTATAAATAATGGAATTTTCTTTCCTTTAAAAAGTTCTTTTATTATTTGTTTTAAAAATAAAAATGCTTTTTCTTGTTTCTTTGTTATTTTTTTTAAAACTCTTTGAACTCTAAAATGCAAATTTCTTATTTCGACTTTGTAGTCTATATCTTTAAAAACGGGTTCAAAAAAGGAAGGTGTTTTTCGAGGAGGACCAAAAGGATATTCTGTTTCCATTCCCAAAACTGTTAAAAAACAAGAATCAAAATCATCTTGTTGCTTTCGATCTCTATCAGAGAGTCGTAGCTTAGATCCGTGCCACGGTTTCAAATGAAAAGGATATAAGATTTTGATCTGAAAACCTTCTATTAACCAATTTTTAGGAAATTCTGTTTTGGAGAATTGAAGACCATTATAGCTGCACTTTAAATAAATTTCTCTATTCCAATCTTGGAAATCCTCATACCATTCCGGAGATTGCCGTAATAAAATACGGCCAATATTCTTAGCTATTATCAATAAGGGTAATTTAATATACCTTCTAAAAATTGATTGTGCTAGTAACAGAATACTTCTTGTTTTTTGTGCATATGGAATGTTTTCCCAGAATTCCATTGCGTCTTCCTGGTTGTTTTTTTTTATTTGGAATTGTTG